CAAGATAATATATAGGAAACTCAAAATTTTAAATCATGGATACATATATATCCTTAACATACTCAAGCGGCTCCCATTATTGGTATCAAACCAATAGCGATTCATACAAGCTAAATCTTCTAATCGATAATTAGGCCAAAAAAAGAACTTTAATTTCATTAATTCATTTTTTTTTCTGTCAAAATGTTTACTTTCATCCAAAAATTGACTCCAGTTTTTTATCTTGTTTTCCTTGCAAAATACTGTATTTCTATGCACACCATTCCTAGTCGTTAAATTCAAATTGAAAGAAATTAGAATTCTCAATTCTCTACGACGTCTAGACGATAAAATTTTTTCAGGAACAAGCAAATCATAAATCTTTTTGTCTCTATTTAGAGTTTTTCTTTTATGTCTTGGAATGGATTCATCAAAATTATTCTTAGTAACATTTTTTGGTTTTCGGTATCTTTGATTACTTTGATGCTTATTTTTATGAACCAATGAAATACCTATGATTTGATACATAAAAAACTGTCCGTCATTTTTTACAGATAGACGGGTACGTTCCATAATTAATATTCTATTTTTGATTAATTCTGTAAGATCCAAACGCTCAATCATTATATCCAGATTCATTTCTTTCCTTTTAATATTGGATAGAACAATTTTTCTTACTTTTATCAGGTTAAGCAGGAGACCGTATGCCGGGATATTATCTATCATTTTTTGATTCAATTTATTCACACGTCCATTCCATTGTAATTGCAAGGGAAAATCTCCTTTAAGGACGATTCTTAGTTTTCGGATCGGTTGTAAAAAAGATTCTTCAATATTGTTTTGATTCTTTAATTTAAAATATTGTTTTGAATTTGATGGGCTAAAATTTAAAAAATCCTCATCGTTTTCTTGCTTTCCAACTTGCTTTCCAAAAAAATACTCATCCTCTTCTTCCTTTACATTGATATTTTTATTTTCACTAAAATTTGGATTTATATTCAAATTAAAAAGAAGTAATTTGCTTGGGATAAACCAAGGTTTCTTTTTATATTTATCATAAAGTATCACAAACTCTGGAAAGAAAACAACTTTCGGAGTCGATGTGAATCGATTTAACATTAAGATTTTTTCATTCATTCCCATCCAATCAAAAAACATTCCCATCCAATCAAAAAGGACCCTTTTGTATTTGTAAAAGACCCTTTTGTATTTGGAATTGATTTCGGAATTTGAATGAATCGGAAGATAAAAAAGACCATCATTATGAATTTTATCAATTTTTTGGTCCTTATTAGGTTTAGGTTTAGCCTTAATATTTTTTTTAATTTTACAAACCAAATATTTTCTATCTGGATTTTTTTCCATATATATAATATAACTAGAACTTTTTCCTAGATAATTATTGATAGGAATATTCTTGAGTATGTTAAAAAATTTTTCTTTATTTCTGGTGGAATTTTCTTGGTTCTTATTTGTTTCTAATGATGATCTATAAATATAGGAGTTCTTCTTAGTTTCAGAATGAATATATTTATATGATAAAAGATCATATCTATAGTTTTTTTGAAAATTCTCCTCTTTATTTGAAAATAAATATACTTTCAAATTTTGTTTTTTTTTGTAATCAACTAATTGGTCTTTTTCATAGGAATACCATTTGTTTAAATCTTTATTTTCAGACGTATGGGATTGATTGATTCCATTTCTCCATTTTTGTGGGACTAATCTAGACCATGTAATCTGAGATAAATCGTATTGATAATCACCTCTTAACCAGTTTTTCCATGGATTCATTCCATAATTTGGAAGTTTCTTATGTCTTAATTCGGAATGAAATATTCCTTGTCTTCCAAAAAAATCCTTTATTTCAGTCTTAAGAAAAAAAGACGGTCGATTATATTGAAGAATAGATCTTAACTTATTGAAGTTAATAACTTGGCTTTGTGATAATTTAAAAAATACATAGTTTTGTGACAAGTAAGATAAGTCAATATGGGGCTTCCCCTTACTATTTCTAAGATTATCAAAAGCCCTTTTTATAGTCATAGGCAAAATAAAATTGACTTCATTTTGTTTTGTTTTATTAATGCTTTCTTGATTTGTTTCGTTATTGTAAATGTATTTATCAAGAATTTTTTTTGTTGATGCGATAAAAAGTTGTAGAGCGATTCTGCGCATATTAATGATACATAGAAAGATATCTATGTATATTTTTTCAATGAAAAATTTAACTATTAATTGAATATTTTTTCTTTTAAATATTTTCCCAATTTTTGTCGGTGATTCTCCATTATTATTTTTATTTTTTTTTATTCCTGGCCTTTCTTTTTTTTTCTCTTTTTTCATTATTTCTATTTGATTTCTGATTGTGCTTCTTCTATCAATCCTATTTTGCATTTCTTCTTCCGCCTCTGAATAATTTGTCCAACCTGTAGATCGAATTTGACTAACTGATTCATTAATTATCTGATTGCTGATTATAGAATCCTTTTCTTTTTTAGTTTCACTTGATTCATATATT